CATAAATTGGGGGAATTCGTACCTACTATAAATTTCCGAGGACACGCAAAAAATGATAATAGATCTCGTCGTTAAAATAAGAGTAGTTAATAAAAGTGAATATAGATGCTTATTGTTTATTAGCGAGAGGCAAATCTTATGATAAAGAAGAATCCATATACCGAAATATATATGCGCTTTAAGTAAACATATATGTATGTCTGCTAATAAAGCAGAAAGAGTAATTGAAATTGATCAGATTTGTGGACGTTTATACGAAGAAAGACGTATGAGACTCGAACTTATGCCTTATCGAGTGAGTTATCCAATTTTAAAATTGGTTTATTCTGCAGCAACAAATGCTATTCACAATGTCGGTTTAAACGAAGCAAGTTTAATCATTAGCAAAGCGGAAGTCGTGAAGGGGTACTACTGTGAAAAAATTAAAACCTCGAGCTCGAGGGCGCAGTTACCCGATAAAAAGACCCGTTTTTCATATAACTATTGGATTAAAAGATATATCTGTAAAGGAAGTATAAAAAAGGAAGTATAAAGGAGCCAAATACGCCATATTATACTTCAAAGGCAACGTATGGAGAAATAAAAATAAGTAAGTACACGGATATGACGTGTCATGATATATATAGTATTGGGAGATTATGGGACAAAAAATAAATCCACTTGGTTTCAGACTTGGTGCAACCCAAGGTCATCATTCTCTTTGGTTTGCACAACCACAAAATTATTCCGAAGGGCTACAAGAAGATCAAAAAATCCGAGATTGGATCAAGAATTATGTACAAAAAAATATTCAAATATCCTCTGGTGTTGAGGGAATTGCATGCATAAAGATTCAAAAAAGAATCGATTTGATTCAGGTCATAATCTATATGGGATTCCCAAAATTATTACTAGAAGGTAAAGGTGGGCCTCGAAGAATCGAAGAATTGCAGATAGATGTACAAAAAGAAATTAATTGTGTAAACCGAAAACTCAACATTGCTCTTACAAGAATTACAAACCCTTATGGACACCCTAATATTCTCGCCGAATTTATAGCCGGACAATTAAAGAATAGGGTTTCATTTCGAAAAGCAATGAAAAAGGCTATTGAATTAACTGAACAAGCAGGTACAAAAGGAATTCAAGTACAAATTGCAGGACGTATCGACGGAAAAGAGATTGCGCGTGTCGAATGGATCAGAGAGGGTAGAGTTCCTCTACAAACCATTCGAGCTAAAATTGATTATTGTTCCTATGCAGTTGGAACTATCTATGGGGTATTAGGCATCAAAATTTGGATATTTGTAGACGAGGAAGCCTAAGCCTTTATTTGACTTGTCTTTACGTTCTATCGGAAATAAAAAAGCAAAAAATGACAAACTCTTTCATTCTTTTTCTGTTAAATAAAAAAAAAAAAAATGGGCAATTCTATAAGGTTGAATAAAAATTCAATTCATTTTTTTATATTGATATAATTGCTATGCTTAGTGTGTGACTCGTTGGTTTTTGTAGGGTTAGTAGTCAAAAAAACGGACTGGCCCATAGTATGAACTAATAACTATCGAACTAATAACCAACTCACCGCTTCATATTATCTGGATCTAAAGAACTAGTCACGATATGATATATTGATCATATCATTGTAGCAACTGAATTTTTGTTTGCATAAACAAGCAAAAAAAAGAAAAACCAATCTGATTTTAAGTTGTGAAGCAATAACAAAAAGAATGCAGATAAATGGAAGGGTGAGAGAAAGAGAGAAAAAGAATACTAATGCTATATGATTCCAATATGTAAGGTCTCTGAGCGATCTTATAAAGGATAGCGTAATAAAGCATCAATACTAATTTGATTGATCTATAATTCGATGAATTTGTTCATAGAACAAAAAAAGTCAAGAGCCCCGGGTCCACAAAGACTGAGAAAATTGACTCAATAACACATTTCATTTTCATTAGGAGCTCCGCTGTAGAATTCAGGCCTAACCATTAATCGCGAAGCGATGGGAACGACGGAACCCGTGGATGCAGAAGATTCTATTGAAAACGAATCCTAATAATTCATTGGGTAGGATGGCGAAACGAACCCGGGACCAATCCACTTTTATTCTGAGAGGCCATGTCATAGGATAACCCTACAACTGAAATAGATATGGAAAGAGTAAATATTCGCCCGCGAAAGTTTTTATTTTATTGGATTTCTAAATTTTGATAGATCCAATATAATATGATAATAAAAAAGACAAAACAAAATAAATACTCGTTATAATAAAACGAAATTCTATTATTATTATCTCTAACTAATCTATAAAATAATTATCTATAACTATAAATAAATAGAAATTGAATACATGTTTAGTTTTTTTTATATAAACTATCAAAACAAGATATACAAATTTCTAATAGATTAGATATTAGATAAAATCTCAAAGACTCCCACGATTCAGTATATTATTCATTAAATACATGTATACCATGTTATAATTGTTATTTTTCATTCGCGAGGAGCTGGATGAGAAGAAACTCTCATGTCCGGTTCTGTAGTAGAGATGGAATTGAAATTGAAAAAGAACCATCAACTATAACCCCAAAAGAGCCAGATTCCGTAAACAACATAGAGGAAGAATGAAAGGAATATCTTATCGAGGTAATCGTATTTGCTTTGGTAGATATGCTCTTCAGGCACTTGAACCCGCGTGGATCACGTCTAGACAAATAGAAGCAGGGCGGCGAGCAATGACACGAAACGTACGCCGCGGCGGAAAAATATGGGTACGTATATTTCCAGACAAACCTGTTACAGTAAGACCCGCGGAAACGCGTATGGGTTCCGGTAAAGGATCTCCCGAATATTGGGTAGCTATCGTTAAACCGGGTAGAATACTTTATGAAATGGGTGGAGTAGCGGAAAATGTAGCCAGAAAGGCTATTTCAATAGCGGCATCCAAAATGCCTATACGAACGCAATTCATTATTTCGGGATAAGAATGTATAACCAAAGAAAAGAAATCTTTTGAATGAAAAAAAAAACAAAATTATAGGTTTCTTTTTTTTTTGTTTTGGACAAACAATATTTCTTTTTTTACTTAGCCCCTTCGCAGTGAAAGAGCAAATAAAAAAAAAAAAATGATATGATTCAACCTCAAACCCACTTAAATGTAGCGGATAACAGCGGGGCCCGACAATTAATGTGTATTCGAATCATAGGAGCTAGTAATCGACGATATGCTCATATTGGTGACGTTATTGTTGCTGTAATCAAGGAAGCAATACCAAATACACCTCTAGAAAAATCCGAAGTGATCAGAGCTGTAATTGTACGTACTTGTAAAGAACTCAAACGTGACAACGGTATGATACTACGATATGATGACAATGCTGCGGTTGTTATTGATCAAGAAGGAAATCCCAAAGGAACTAGAATTTTTGGTGCGATCGCACGGGAATTGAGACAGTTAAATTTCACTAAAATAGTTTCATTAGCACCTGAAGTATTATAAGTCTAATAAAACGGAGACTCTAATGCTATTATAGCATTTGAATAAAATATGAATAGAGTAAACTAGATTAATTAGTAAATTTGTCTCACGCATATATCTTTAACGATTCATAAAATAGAAAGAAAAAAGCATGTTGATTATATCAAAGTTCGGGGGTAACAATAATTTTAATTTATCATGGGTAAAGACACTATTGCTGATATAATAACTTCTATACGCAATGCCGACATGAATAGAAAAGGAACAGTTCGAATACCATCTACTAACATCACCGAAAACCTTGTTAAAATACTGTTAAGAGAAGGTTTTATTGAAAATGTGAGGAAACATCAGGAAAACAACAAATATTTTTTGGTTTTAACCCTACGGCATAGAAGGAATAGGAAAGGTCCATGTAAAACTGTTTTAAATTTAAAACGGATCAGTCGACCCGGTCTACGAATCTATTCTAGTTATCAACGAATTCCTAGAATTTTAGGTGGGATGGGGATTGTAATTCTTTCTACCTCTCGGGGTATAATGACGGACCGAGAGGCCCGACTAGAAGGAATCGGCGGAGAAATTTTGTGTTATATATGGTAAGCTTTCCTATATCCAAATTAAGATATGGAACTTTACTATTTGTGAAAAAAAAAAGATAAAGAACGGGTTTCTATTCTCACTCTCCTCTTACTTAATACTTCAAGGAGGTTTTACCGCGAATGAAAAAAGAAAACTGGATTCATGAAAGTTTAATTCCTGAATCACTTCCGAATGGTATGCTTCGGATTCATTTAGATAATGAAGATCGGATTCTAGGTTATGGTTCAGGAAGGATTCAACGTGGTTTTATACGTATACCAACGGAAGATAGAGTAAAAATTGAAAGAAGTCATTATGATTCAACCAAAGGGCGTATAGTTTCTAGACTCCGAAACAAGGATTCAAACGATTAGGTGGTTTTTTTTTTCAACTTCAATATTCCTTTCGGAGGGATACAATCCGAAAGTTTCAAATTTCCAGAAACTAATTTTCTTCAAATAAGTAAATTTGAAATTCAGTTAAGGAATGACAAATATGAAAATAAGGGCCTCCATTCGTAAAATTTGTGAAAAATGTAGACTGATCCGTAGACGGGGACGAATTATAGTAATTTGTTCCAACCTGAGACATAAACAAAGACAAGGATAATCTTTATAAAATAAAAGAGACTCCCTAAGGGACCCAATATACAAATAAAAAAAAGCGGAAAAGAGCCGTTTTGGCATGAAATGGATATATCCATATACCTCTGACTTATATTTATGAGACGATAAAATATGGCAAAACCCGCACCCAGAATCGGTTCACGTAGGAATGGGCGTATTGGTTTACGTAAGAATGCGCGTAGAATACCAAAAGGGGTTATTCATGTTCAAGCAAGTTTCAACAATACCATTGTGACTGTTACAGATGTACGAGGCCGGGTAATTTCTTGGTCCTCCGCCGGTACTTGTGGATTCAAGGGTACAAGAAGAGGGACACCCTTTGCGGCACAAAC